GATGGATTAGAAATTGGACAAGTAAGAAAATTTCTCGTTCAGCTACGCACTTATTTAAAAACGAATAAACCTCAGTTCCACGAAATAATAGCCTCTACCAAGACATTAACCGCTGAAGCAGAAAGCTTTTTGAAAGAAGGTATTCAAGAGCAACTAGAACGTTTTCTACTTCAGGAGAAATTATAAAAAAAATAAAATAAATGGATCCTTCTTTTTTTTTTCTTTAGTTAATTTTATTCTTTAATTAAATTGTAAAGAAATTCGAAAAATAGAAGTATATTTAAGTTAAGTATATATATATAATAGAAAGAAGTATATAACTAATANCTGTTTAATATTAAATCTTAAAGCATTCAGAATTTCTTTCTTATTCTATTTCTTTCTTATCTTTTGTCTAAATAGAATAAAAAAATATTCTATATAATATATAGAAATGGAAATAATAGATAAATATCAATATATTTATATCTATATTGATATTGCGTCCAATAGGATTTGAACCTATACCAAAGGTTTAGAAGACCTATGTCCTATCCATTAGACAATGGACGCTTTTCGCTTTTTTTGACTTCCCAATTGTTAAAAAAAAGAATGTGCGAAATTTTTTTAGCAATTGTGTATTGAAGTTAATTCAATACACAATTGCTATTAGATAATTCTAATAGAGAAAATTGTCTCTAATAAAAAAAAAAAAAAAAAAAAGCAATTTAGAATTTAGAGCGGGTAGCGGGAATCGAACCCGCATCGTTAGCTTGGAAGGCTAAGGGTTTTAGTCGACGCCAATTGATCAGTTTTATATTTTTAACGTCTCTAATTCAAAACCGAACATGAAACTTTGGTTTCATTCGGCTCCTTTATGATGGATGGAGAAATTCCCAAATAAAATAAGATGGGAACAAAATAAAAATAAAAATTCGACCCATAACATCTATGTTAGCTTTTTTTCCGTCTGGATGCTTTCACAGAAAATTTTGCTTTATAGATGATCCTTCTAGAAGATAGAAAAGGCAAACTCGAACAATCTTTCTAGTTACTTCGTTCTTTATTTCTATTTAACGGAATCCTTAGGAAAAGTATTTTGTTTCCACCGAGCTAAAACAATATAATATGTCGATGTCTTTAGTAAACCAAAGTTCTCGTTTAATAGCTATTTTGCTTCAATTTTTTTCTATATCAAACAAAAAATAGAACTGAAGATTTAGTTACGATTAGAAAGAAACTTTTTTTGCTTTATCCATGGATCCTCTTGTTATACTTATTGAATTGTAAATAGTCATCCAATTCAAAAATTATGTTTCGGAATTTCATAATCCAAATTGAGAATTAATTAGAGTCTTTGGATCCAAATTACGAGAATCTATAATCTTCCTTGAATCTTTCATTGAAAGGTAAAGGACTAAATCCTTTTAAGAAATAAAGTTTTTGATCGGAAGATTAATCAAACCGAGAGACCCTTTAACTATTAAAGGGGTTAAAGGAACGAATCACACTTTTACCACTAAACTATACCCGCTACAATGCAATTATTGCATATAAATTGACCTTTTGTCGAACAAAGTAATCGGGAAAAAAAATATGAAAAAAAAAATTAGAAAATTATAGCGTAGACTTAAGAAAATTAGTCAAAGTGGGATTCCTTTTTTTTTTTATTTTAGATCTTTTTTGTCTAAAAATCCATCGGATGGGTCTTTTTAACTTTAACAAAAAAAGGCCCGGCTGGGGACTGACCAGGCCAGGCTATTAAAATAAAAAAGATCTTTTATTTGTGTTTGGACGAGACAAAATAAAAAAAGGATTCTCTAGATTCTCTATTTGTATTCTTGTGATTTTATTTATTTCTCTTTCGAGTTCGAGCCTTTTCTTTATCTAATCTTTATCTACATTTTTTATGTAATATATAATTACTTAGAAAGTTCTATAAAAAAGTTATATAATAGTAAATAGTAATATATATATATTATATATATATAAATATCTGATAAATATATTTATATAATAAAAAAGAAATTATATATATTATATATATAAATATAATAAAATTAATAAAATATAGAAAATGAAAAAATATATATTAAAGTAATATAAAGAATAATCTAAAAAAAAAAAAAAAAGAAAAGTTTTTTAAGAATAAAGTGGAGAAGGTTTTTTAAGCCCTTTTTTGTCTAATGGAACCTAATAAGTATCCCTTTTCGATTAGGAGAGATGGCTGAGTGGATTAAAGCGTTGGATTGCTAATCCATTGTACGAGTTAATCGTACCGAGGGTTCGAATCCCTCTCTTTCCCTTCCGTTTTTTGATGATGTGAAATAGATAAAATCCTAATAAAATTTTCGCATTTCCACTAATTAAATAAAGTAATAAAAAACCTGTCGTTTTTATTCTTCACGTCCCGGATTACGTCCTGGATCATTAGATAGGAATCCAAATATGAAGAGAGAAACAAAGAATATAACTACAGTGTATACAAAAAGTTTGAGAGTAAGCATTACACAATCTCCAAGATCTTACTTTTTTTTTTTCAAAAAAAAGAGAATAGATTCTCTATTTTTATACTAAATATCTAGATATTTTTTTGTGAACTCGAATCTAATTAGGTTCTTTCATTTAGGGAAAAGAGGATAAAACTGAGCAAATTGAATGATCCAGGTTTAGTATGGCTACCAAAAAAATTCAATGTTTGAATTGAGAGTTCGTTCCTACGTCAAGATTTTTTGATCTTTTGAATTGTTGGAAGAATCAAAACCGTGAATTTTTCTAAGACAGTATTAAGAATTTCATCGAAAACTTACAGCTGCTTGCCAAACAAAGGCTAAGAGAAGAAAGAAAAGAGGTATTACGGGCATAATATCTACGATTGGATTCAAAAAGGCGTAGGCCTCCGGCAATTTGGCGACTAAAAAAGTGCTTGAAAAAAGGGCAGAATTAAAACAAATACAGATCAAATTAAATATATTAAGCATAACAAAAATTGGTGTTCTTGTGGATAATTTAATTTTGATTGAGTTATTAATATATTTTTTATATAAGGAAAAAAATAAAGAAAGATAGTCTAAAAAGACTTTGTTGAACTTACTCAATCAAAAATCCTTTCATTCTCTTATGAGAATGAAAGAAATAATATTTTCATACAATATCTTAATTGAATTCTATGTAATGATCAATAAAGTAAGTTTGATTTGCTATCTACACGTGTCAAAACTATAGCACCAATGTAATCTATATTTAATTTGGGCTTAAATTGAATTGACGAACAACCATTAAATTGAATTGACGAACAACCAATAGCAATATTACTCTTTTAGTAGTCTTGAATAAAAATCAAAATGGGGCGTAGCCAAGCGGTAAGGCAACGGGTTTTGGTCCCGCTATTCGGAGGTTCGAATCCTTCCGTCCCAGAGTCCAGTCATTACGGAATCAATCTTCTATTGCCTTTGTACACCATCTTTCTCTTTCTGTTTAAAAATCCAATATTTTTTAAGAATAAAATATTGAAATGAAAAGAAGAATCAACTTATTTTTCATCATTTCAACCGAATTCACAAAAAATCTATTTGCTTTTTTTTTATTTGTGTGTGATGTAGGTAAGTAAGGTAGAACCGTAGATTCTAAGAGTTTGAATAAAAATATATATATATATAAATATAGATTTCTATTCAAATTTCGATTTGACATAGATACAATCTAATATGGGATTCATTTGACTTCTGACTGAACCTTTTACGCGTAGATTCACTATTCCATTCATAGAGAAAGAAAAAGTATAGATTATTATGACTGAACTATGACTATTCATGATTCCATAATTGAATCAATTACACAAACTAGAGGGATGTTATGGTAAAACTTCGTTTAAAACGATGTGGTAGAAAGCAACGTGCGACTTGAATTGAAGGACATAATCTGCTGTGGATGTTTTGATCCGCCACCTTTTATATTAGGAATATAGGTGCTCTTGGCTCGACATTTTGTGTTCTATTTTACTTTCTATTTTACTAGAGTCCTACACTTTTTTTGAATATAAAAAAGAGTACAGGATGGAGCTCGAGGAGAATAGAAAGTTTTTATTCCTTTCGCAGGAGTAAGGATCTAGGGTTAGTGCGAATTAATAAGTTGGAACAACTTCGTAAGTCTTTTTATTTTTATATTGAAAAAAAAGCCCTTTCAAGTAATTTTACAAAACAAAAGGAAATTTTCTTAAAATTGTAAAATTCTTTGAATCAAAAGTCTATCATGCGTGAATCAAGCGTTTGTATGATTCTTTGATAGAAAGAAAAGAACTCATAAATAAAATAAGGGGCTTGTTGCTGCCCTTTTTTAATAAAACGATTCAAGATCACCGAAGTCATGTCTAAACCCAAAGATTCACAGTAAGGATAAAGAATCCTGAAACAAGGAAATCCAATTTTCAATTGTTTGAACAACTAGATCAGAATGAAGAATCAATTTTGATTCTAAAAAAAAAAATGAGACAAACAAAAAAAGGGTTAGAGACTACTCAATAAAAAGAGTACTTAAGGATTCTCTGTTGAGATATTTGAGAGTTATTTAACTTGAGTTACGAGAGTACGAATGTTACGAATGTTTTTTATGAAAAAAGATATTTACGGTTTCAATACTGGCTAATTGATTTAATGTTTTTATTAATCTATTTAATATTTGAATTTTATACAGAGAGTTAACTTCTACTCATTGCATTTTTTTCTCGAGCCGTACGAGGTCAAAGCCTCTTATACGTTTCTAGGGGGGGTATTATTCATATACATCTATCCCAATGAGCCGTTTATCGAATCGTTGCAATTGATGTTCGATCCCGAAGAGAAGGAAGAGATCTTCGGAAGGTGGGTTTTTATGATCCGATAACTAATCAAACTTATTTAAATCTTCCTGCTATTCTCGATTTCCTTAAAAAGGGCGCTCAACCAACAAGAACAGTTCATGATATTTCAAAGAAGGCAGGGATTTTTACGGAATTAAGTCTTACTAAAACGAAATTGAATTAA